AAAAATGAGAGTATTGAACTATTTTCGGAGGAGATTCAGAAACGGGATTTAAATACCTAAGCACGAAGTTCTATTTTTGGGCAGAGAGTTTTGACGGATACGTTTTAACAAAATAGCTAAAGTTATAATAGACGAGTTGTGCAAGAATCTATAGGTTTTCTTAAAAAAAATAAAGGATAATCAATAGGGCATTTTTATTCTATATCGAATAGAAACATGCCTTTTTTTGTTCTTGCTTTAACAAGCATTTTTTCTATAGTATTAAAGTATTAATGGAGTTATAAAATAAAAAAACAGTTATAAAAAAATGAACTAAAAATTTTTCTATCTATGCTATGATCCGTTGAATTAATAAAAGGCCCGGCGAGGTAGTGACCAGGCCAGGCCGTGGGACTAAAAGGCCTTTCACAAGAAGTCTTTCTGGTTTTATTTATATGTATTGAACTTTTTTTTTTGAATCCTTAGTTGAGTTGGACTTTCGGATAAACCTTGTAGTCTATCTTGTATCTATTTATATTTTTTTGTTTAACTTATATTTATTCTAGTTATTTCTATATGTATTTATATATTATATATATATTATAAATGCTATATCTCTTTGTATACATAATATGTTTGTATACATATTTTTTCTATATTATGTTTATATATATATCAGACTTATTATATATATATTATATATATAAATTTCTATTTAGATTATAAACAGAATAAATAAAAAATAATAATAAATAATATAAATAACTTTAAAAATTTGACTTATATTTCAGTTTAATTATTCTCTAGAATTTAGAAGAGTCTGGAATCTTAAAGAATTTCGAATTAAAATTTTATATATTATATTTTTTTTATATTGAAAACCTAGAAAAAAAATATTTTTAAAATGGCACGTTATGTGTAATCTAACTATAGTAATTAGTAATTCTTTTTTGTAATTACTTTTTTCAATAGGGAGAGATGGCTGAGTGGACGAAAGCGTCGGATTGCTAATCCGCTGTACGAGTCATTCGTACCGAGGGTTCGAATCCCTCTCTTTCCGTTTCTGTTGATGATTTACTATTTTTTCTCTTTCCAATTTCTTGAATTCTTTTTATTTTTTTATAAAAAAAATAAGACACTAAAAAAAAGTAAGGAAACTTCTCTTTTATTCTTCACGTCCAGGATTACGTCCTGGGTCATTAGATAGAAATCCGAAAATGAAGAGAGAAACAAAGAATATCACTACTGTGTAAACGAAGAGTTTGAGAGTAAGCATTACACAATCTCCAAGATCTTTTTGTGTAAAAAAGAGAATAGATTCCCCCATATATTCTATAAAAGAAAAATTTTATTTGTTAAGTGTTAGGAGCCTCCATAATAACCAATCGCTTTCCGACCCACAATTTTTGTGGAAGACCTCACAGGGCCTTTCACGGAAATTTTTGTTAGAACGATAAAGGAAGTGATTCCCATTTTTCTAGGCTATTCTATCCAAGACTTTTTCTATTTGAAATTTGAATTGAGAGTTCATACTATAAAACGTATCTGATCTTTTCATTTATTAATATAACCATATTTGAAATTTTTCTCGAATAAATCGTTTTCTAGGACGATATTTTAAATCTCATCGAAAACTTACAGCAGCTTGCCAAACAAAGGCTAGTAGAAAAAAGAATAGAGGTATGACTGGCATAAAATCGACGATTGGACTCAAAAATGCATAGGCTTCGGGCAATTTGGCGAATAAAAAACTACTCGAAGAAAGGGTAGAATTAAGACAAATACAGATCAAACTAAAGATATTAAGCATAGCAGACATCTTTTTTATTGAAGATTATTGCATTTTGATTGAGTTATTGATATAAGATAAGCGAAAATTAAAAAAAGTAAAGTCGATAAAAAATCCTTTCGTTTCTTTTTTTTTTTGAACTTACTCAATCAAAAACTCTTCCATTCTCAAATAAAAAGAGAATAGAAGAAATCATACTTTCATACATTATCTTAATTAAATTATATGTAATGATCAAGAAATTCAGTTTGTTTAATTCTATACCTATATGTGTTAAAATCAAAATAACAATCGACTGGATTCTATAGAGATTTTGGCTGGAATTGACGAACAATCAATAACAAGATTAGTGTAGAGTAGAAATCTAAGTGGGGCGTGGCCAAGTGGTAAGGCAACGGGTTTTGGTCCCGCTATTCGGAGGTTCGAATCCTTCCGTCCCAGAGCATATGGATTCTATCCAAAAATTTTTTGACCAAGGGGCTTTTTGTAAAAAAAGTGTAGTCTTATATTATATAGAGTATTATAGATAGAGTATCTAGATAATTTTTTCTTCTTTCGCTTTTTTTATTTAAAGATTCGTTTCTGAATTCTATCTTTTTTACAAACGGAATTGACACACACAGATCTAACTGAATCCAATTGTGATCTAATACAGGCAAGATAGGATAATAGATTGATTCTTTAAATTTCAATGAAAATCCATATGGAAGGAATTTAGTTACTTATGCCGTGTGTCTATTTCTATATAAAAAAAATATAAATATAAAAAATAATAGTTATGTTAATATTAATAGAATTATCAAAGATGTATTCATACTAAAAATGCGAAAGCAATTCTATATTCTCTATCCCTTAAAGGAGGCGGCGAAATTAGAAATTTGCCGTATTGTGTATAGGTCTGTTTTGTTTCGTTTTGTACCTAGACAGTTTATGATTTTGTAAATAAAAAAGGGTGCTTTTTTTTGGGGGGGTTATGACCCCCGGTACCTATAGATAATTGGGCGAGGGGGTAGATAAGAGTTAATCAACAAGAAAAGGTGTCAATTTAAATATCTACCCGAATCTCATTTCGAATCGAATTATCAAAACATTAAGGTACATATGTAGTTTGAAACTTAATGTTTTGATAATTCGTATTTTGTTCTTTATTTTATAACGAACATAACGAACGAATAAGTAGAAATCCATGTAATGGTTGAAAGGAAAGGCGATTCATTTAGCCATTTTATTCACCTTAATTGAAAATTTATTGAACCCCAAAAGAAATACGTAACGTATAAAATGAGGAAAGATTCTTACTTTATTTATATAACCTTTGATCTCAGTAAGAAGGGTTTACGATTTTTGTTTTTGTGAAAAAAATCAGATTTGTTTTTACAAGTTATCATTTCGATAGACCTATCGGGTTTATTTAAATCATTAATACTGAGTTCTAGAAAAAGCTGTATTTCTTTTTTATTTTTCTTGTAAATGTAAAAAATATTCCTAATTCAACATCATTTTTGGAATTTTTTTACACTTATTCATTTACTTAGTTTATCTTATATTTATATATAACTTTCTATTTCAAATTTATCTTTCGAATCCCATAATACTACTATCAATCAATATAAAATAGATATCGAAAATCTAGTAAAATAAAATTCGATATAATTTTATATTAAAAAATATTAAATATAAGATAAGAAAAGGGTGAATATCCGTATATTCTTTAATGCCAATAATAGAATATTATATATTGAATCTAGAATATCTATTTAATAGAGAATAAAGTATAGATTTCTATGTACGTACCGCCTAAACCAATGACTATTCATGATTCCATAATTGAATCAATTGCATACCGGTTCAAAATTTGAGGAATGTTATGGTAAAACTTCGTTTGAAACGATGTGGTAGAAAGCAACGCGCGACTTGAAGGACATGATCTGATGTGGATTTTTATATCCACCATTTTATATGGAAAAAGGTGCTCTTGGCTCGACATCCCCTGTTCTGTTAGACTAGTACCTACACTTTTTTTTGTGTTATAGTTAATTTAAACTAGTATATGATGGAGCTCGAGTAGAAAGTATTGATTCATTTCTTAAGAGCAAGAATCTAGGGTTAGTGTGAATCAATAAATTAGAACAACTTCGTAAGTATATTTGTGACAGATAAATCGAAAGGATCCAACCCCACCAAGTTTCCAATCCAAAAGGAAAATTTGTTGGAATTGATAAATCCTTTTCGATAACAAAGTATATTGTGAAAGAATCAAGCGCAAGTGTTTGTATGATTCTTTTCTTTGATAAACAATCACAAAAGGGGTATGTTGCTGCCATTTTGAAAGGATTAAAGATCAACGAAGTAATGTATAAACCTAATGATTTAAAGCAAAGAGATTCCGAAACAAGGAAAGGCCCTTTTCATTCTCAATTGTATCAACAACTAAATTAGAATGAAGAATTCCAATAGAGGTTAAATAAGCCAGACAAAGGGGGGGTTAGAGACCACTCAATAAATATAAATTAAATTTTTCTTTTGAGTTATTTGAGAGTTATTCAACTTGAGTTATGGGTGCAAATGGGTTTTTCCGGAAAGAAGAATAAGAGCAAAATGGGGCTTAATTCTTAGTCTAATTAATTTGATGGTTTTATGGATCTATTTGCCATTAGAAGTTTATATATTCATAACTTGAAAAAAAAAGAAGAAATCATTTTTCTTGAGCCGTACGAGGAGAAAACTTCTTATACGTTTCTAGGGGGGGTATTGTTCATATAATCTATCCCAATGAGCTGTCTATCGAATTGTTGCAATTGATGTTCGGTCCCGAAGAGAAGGAAGAGATCTTCGGAAAGTTGGTTTTTATGATCCAATAAAGAATAAAACTTATTTAAATGTTCCCGCTATTCTATATTTTCTTGAAAGGGGTGCTCAACCTACTGGAACTGTTTATAATATTTTAAAGAAAGCAGAGGTTTTTAAAGAACTTCGCCCTAATGAAACAAAATTCACTTAATTAACTGCAACAAGTACAACAACAAAGGGACTTGAGCGATTCATATGTATATAGTTTTATATAACCCTTTCTTTATTATTTACACCTTCTTTTGCTCTAGTCAGACCTATTTGGTATTGTTCCAGTAGGAGGCTGTGTCTCCTCTAATGAATGATCAAAATAAAAATTTTAAGATGTCTAGAAAAAAGATCAAGTGAACAAACGAAGAAAGTTTTATATTGACCAACTCACTAACAGTAGGAGTTGGATCTAGCAATCGAAAATTCTGACATTCCTTTCAATTGGATGGTTTTCTTTGGAACTATACTCAAAAAAGAATGAATTATTTGACGTATAATTATTGAGATTTTGTCTACTTCTTTTGTATTTCGCTCTACATTCTTTCCTTTCTAATCATGTACCTTATTTAGATAGTGCCAATCCAACACAAGTTCTTTATTTATTTTTGTGTTTTTTTTTTTTAACATACATATTGACAAGAGTGTAGTGAACAAATATAATTCAAGTGTAAATGGATCCATTTTTTTCTATTTTTTTTTCCTAAATACAAAAAACAGGTTTTGGTTTTTACTTTATTCAAAGATTCGTTGAATTTGTTGTGATACAAAACCCAAATTTTTATAAGGAAATGGATAGATAATTGAAAAAAGAATCTCTTAAAAAATATAGAGATAGAAAGATAGAGAAATTAAATAGAAAATATATATAATGTAGTGGATGAAAATATCTAATAAGTGGTCTAGTTTTTTTTCTAATTCAAATTTTTGGTTGTCTTGTCTAATTTCTTTATTTTGATCTCGATTGTATCTATATACTATATGCTCTTTGGGTTGCTAACTCAACGGTAGAGTACTCGGCTTTTAAGTGCGGCTAGGTTCTTTTACACATTTGGATGAAGCAAGGGATTCGTCCACACTATCGGTAGAGTTTGTAAGACCACGACTGATCCTGAAAGGAATGAATGGAAAAAAGAGCATGTCGTATCAATGGAGAATTATGAAACAATTTCGTTCTTATTAGATCGGTACAAAACCTTTGGTTGAATTCTTAGAACGAAATGAATTCAAAGTTGGGTCGATTGAATACATGGATCGAGCCTTATGGCTCTAATTGTAGGGAAAGAAAAAGAAACGAGCTTATGTTCTTAATTGGAATGATTACCCGCCCTAATTAAACGTTAAAAATAGATTAGTGCCTGATGCGGAGCGGCTTTTCCAGGAGTGGATTACCGATTTTTTAGTGAATCCTAACTATTAGCCATTTTCTTTTCTAATGGAAAATGGAGATGAATGTGTAGAAGAAACAGTATATTGATAAGGATACTTTTTTTCCAAAATCAAAAGAGCGATTGAGTTGAAAAAATAAAGGATTTCTAACCATCTTCTTATCCTATAATTATATAGGAACGAAACCAATTAGATGGAAAAAAGATAGAGAGTCCGTTGATGAGTTTACCTGTTTCCGAGGGATCTATTCTTTTGTACTAGAATACCTTGTTTTGACTGTATCGCACTATGTATCATTTTATAACCCAAGAAACCCTCTACTTTTCTTTTCGTTTCAGGTCGATGGAGGAATTCCAAGGATATTTAGAATTAGCTAGATCTTGGCACGATGATTTTTTATACCCCCTTATCTTTCAGGAATATATTTATGCACTTGTACATGATCAGGATTTAGGTTTAAACAGATCCATTTTGTTGTCAAATAAAAAAAAAAGTTCTGACACAAAATACAGTTTACTAGTTATAAAACGTTTAGTTATTCGAATGTATCAACAGAATTTTTTTATTCTTTCTGTTAATGATTCTAACAAAACCGAATTTCTTGTGCCCAAGAAAAATTTGTATTCTCAACAGATCTCAGAGGGATTTGCAACTATTACGGAAATTCCATTTTCTATGCGATTAATATCTTCCCTAGACGGAAAAGGACTAAAAAAATATCAAAATTTACGATCAATTCATTCAATATTTCCTTTTTTAGAGGACAAATTTTTACGTTTAAATTATGTGTTAGATATATTGATACCTCACCCTGTCCATCTGGAAATCTTGGTTCAAACTATTCGTTACTGGGTAAAAGATACCTCTTGTTTGCATTTATTACGATTCTTTCTTTATGAGTATTGTAATAGTGTTATTACTCTAAAGAAATCTGTTTCCGATTTTTCAAAAAAAAAAAATCAAAGATTCTTATTGTTCCTATATAATTCCTACGTGTGTGAATGCGAATCCATCTTCGTTTTTCTCCGCAATCAATCCTCTCATTTACCATCAACATCTTACGGAGCCTTTCTTGCACGAGTTTATTTCTACCTAAAGTTAGAACATTTTGTAAAAGTATTTACTAAGCATTCTGGGGTTATCCTGTGGTTCTTCAAGGACCCTTTTCTGCATTATGTTCGATATCAGGGAAAATGGATTCTGGCTTCAAGGGGGGCATTTTTTCTGATGACTAAATTGAAATATTACTTTGTCAATTTCTGGCAATATAATTTTTCCCTGTGGTTGCAAAGAATCTATATCAATCAATCATCAAATCGGCCCATGGAGTTTATGGGTTTTCTTTTAAGTGTACGACTAAACCCGTCCGTGGTACGGAGTCAAACGTTAGAAAATGCATTCTTAATAGATAATGGTATTAAGGAGTTTGAGACCCTAGTTCCAATTATGCCTCTAATTGGATTATTGGCTAAAGCGAAATTTTGTAACGTATTAGGACATCCCAT